TTGCAGTCTGTGACCGGAAATCCATTTTTTCTACTCTCAATATAAAGGACAAGGGATGTTTTTAAGCGATGTATATTTTAAGATACAATCAATCGAATAGAAGAATCTAAACTAGATCCAATAAAAAACAGGAATTTCTTTTTCAATTTAAAAAAGGATAAGTACAATGATATTCAAGAGAAAAAAAGAGTGAGTAATAGAATTAGAATATAGATAATATTTTTATCCGTTTTGGACCGAATTTGGCGGCATGGCCAAGTGGTAAGGCAGGGGACTGCAAATCCTTTATCCCCAGTTCAAATCCGGGTGTCGCCTGATCAACAAAAGATTTTTGATTTCTTTCCTATCTTGCCAATCTAATTTGACGAATTCTTGCGGAGCAAAAAACAGAGGCAAAGGGCTAAGTGGGCGTGTCAATACTCGATTTTGATAACCCATGGCGTAGGTTTTATAAAAGACTGTCGTTTTTTTTCTCAAAATTTCGGTGTAGCCAAAATCGGTATGAATAGAGATCAAGCAACTCTCACTTATTAATTTCATGATTGGCTCTCACCATTTATTTGATTCAATTGAATCAAATAAATGGTGAGAGCCAATTCCGGGATCCAGAACTAAGGTCGGAAATTTCGGTATCCAAAGGTTCCTAAGGGACACTCTGTTTTTGCTACTAGAATTGAAGAAGAGATTATACGAAAGACTATAATAACAAGATCTCTTAAATTACCCGTATTCAAAGTAGTGTCTCGTGACTCCGTCTGGTATTAAAAGAGTAAAGGTTAAAGTTGAAAAAAAAAAGAATGTCTTAATTAATAGTGGTGGTGGGTTTTCCTGATTTTTTCACAGAAAGAAAGACAGTAAGCTTAGATCAAATAGGAAATAGAGGTATCTGATAGATAGTTATCTATCGTGATGGTATATTTTTATGCTTTTTGCTTAGTAAGGAAAGGCATTAATAGCAAAACAAACAATAAGTCTTACTATTCTTACATGCTCCATATAGAAGTAGAAGCATTCCTTTGATATTTCCAAGGAAAAGACCTGTGTATCATTGTATTTGTACTAAATGCTTCCTGATTTTACCAGAAACCCTAAAATATAGAAATTTGTTACGAGTGTATTCATTGAATTGGTTCATCAAAAAATAGTCTTACCTATTTTGACTCTGCGCTATTGATTCCGCTATGATTATTAATCAATAATAGAATAATTCCTTCATAGAAATAGGGGACATAATTCACATGGATATAGTAAGTCTTGCTTGGGCTGCTTTAATGGTAGTCTTTACATTTTCCCTTTCACTTGTAGTATGGGGAAGGAGTGGACTCTAAGGCTGGGCACTACTAATTGCTCAATCGAACCGTATCAATTCTTTATTGATCATTTTGCGAAGCCCTAAAAAAAGAAAAATGTCTTCCAAATTGTACTGGAATACAGTAATGAATGATTACCATAATTGTATTTCGAAACTCAAATCTACACATGATAGGCGATTTTTTCCAACCTAATTTTTCCTAAATATTCTATTTTAGTGAATCAGCTCTTATCATAATTATGGATATTACAATAAGAAAAACTAATACTATTTTTTTTTTTCTTTATTTATTTCCCTTTTTCTTTTACCTTTCTAAAAGAAGGTCGTTCTGCTATTACGACAATACATATTTTCTTTCTATCGGAAACGAAGCGATTAGTGATTGGCCAAAGAGATCCGACACATAATAAAATGAGATCTTTCTTCTGTTGAGCGATCCACATATCACACATTTAACATTTGTTTTAGACTACTAGAAAAGTTTTTATGCTTTTTTTGATTCATCTCATGTTTAAGCATGAAAAATGGACAGGGTCTGCTCTACTCCTTTTACAAATCCAAAGAAGTTACTGTATAACTTAACTCCGCGGATCATCCGTTAATTGTTTAATCAATGACTTCTTGAGATGGGAAATCAAACTAAAAGAAATAGAGTGCTATCTATATGTACATTTAATATATGTACATACATATTGTAATTTGATCTATATATAATAATAATAAAAACAATACTATAGCTGGTGTGGTAGAAAGAACTATATATATAGTTCTTTCTACCACACCAGCTTAGWTAYTTACTACGATACTTCTGMTTCCAGCCTAATCATTTTATTTAAGATTTCGAKTTTGWATCCCTTTCTTTCMTTTYTTGWATCWTCGATAAGAACTAATAATAATTCAAGTTTCATTCAAATTAATCATTTTGGCTGACTGTTTTTACATAGATGATAAGTAAAAAAGCAGTAGGAACTAGAATGAACAGTGCAGTAGCAATAAGTGCGAGAATATTGACTTCCATAATCTAATCTTCTTTTGTTTCGCAATAACTCGGGATCTAATCCCATAGAGATGATAAATTTGACTCCTGCAAATTCAACGGAATGAATTGCATCCCGATGATACTGAATCAGATCAATATTATGAATAACAATTTCTGATCTATCAAATCAATTCATTATCGAAAATTCA